GCCTTTGTTAGGAAAAAATTCGCAAGTTTCTTTTTTTTTTTTTGTTTTGGACAAACAATATTTCTTTTTTTTGCCCCTTTCCATTGAAATAACAGATTAAAAAAAGAATATGATCCAATCTCAGACCCATTTGAATGTAGCAGATAATAGCGGAGCTCGAGAATTGATGTGTATTCGAATCATAGGAACTAGTAATCGCCGATATGCTCATATCGGCGACGTTATTATTGCTGTGATCAAGGAAGCAGTCCCCAATTCACCTCTAGAAAGATCTGAAGTGATCAGAGCTGTAATTGTGCGTACTTCTAAAGAACTCAAACGCGACAACGGTATGATAATACGATATGATGACAACGCTGCAGTTGTAATTGATCAAGAAGGAAATCCAAAGGGAACTCGAATTTTTGGTGCAATCGCTCGGGAATTGAGACAGTTAAATTTCACTAAAATAGTTTCATTAGCACCTGAAGTATTATAAAATAAAGCATTATAAGAACATTATAAGATATAAGATGAGATATAAACCATAATTTATAATATTTGATATTTGAACGAAATCAATTAAATTAAAATTAATTAGTAGATTGTGTTTCACGCATATACCTTTAATAAAAATGAATATTTAATAAAAATTAATAAAAATAAAATAATTAATTCATAAAAAAAAAAAAAATGAAAACAAAGTATGTTGATTATATCAAAATTACGAGGCAACAAAAATTTTAGTTTATCATGGGTAGGGACACTCTTGCTGACATAATAACCTCTATACGAAATGCAGACATGGATAGAAAAGGAACCGTTCGAATACCATCTACTAACATCACCGAAAACATTATTAAAATACTTTTACGAGAAGGTTTTATTGAAAATGTGAGGAAACACCAGGAAGGCAATTTTTTTTTTTTTGCTTTAACCCTACGACATAGAAGAAATAGGAAAGGACCATGTCGAACGAGTCTAAATTTAAAACGCATCAGTCGCCCTGGTCTACGAATCTATTCTAACTATCAACAAATTCCGAGAATTTTAGGTGGAATGGGGATTGTAATTCTTTCTACTTCTCGGGGTATAATGACAGACCGAGAGGCTCGACTAGAAAGAATCGGTGGAGAAATTTTGTGTTATATATGGTAATCTTTTCGATATCCAAATTGTATCCGAACTTCCCCTATTTGTGAAAAAAAAAAGTAAAGAACAGATTTCTAATATCATTCCTCCTACATTAGATTAGCTGATATTTCAAGAGGCTTTTAGATAGAAAAAAAAAGGGATTCAGAAAGGTTTAATTTCTTAATAACTTTCCAATAATATGTTAGGGATTCGTTTAGATTAGATAATGAAGATATGGTTTTAGATTATGCTTCAGAAAAGGCCTGACGCGATTTTATACGTATACCATCAGGAGATAGAGTCAAAATAGAAGTAAGTGCTTATGATTCGACCAGAAAACGTCTAATTTATAGACTCCCCAACAAAAATTCGAATGATTAGGTAATTTTTTCAACTTCAACATTCCTTTTATTTTTTATATTTTATAGGAATACAATTTACGATTTCAAAATTTAACGAAACTTTTTTTCTTCACAAAAAGTATGTATATTCAAAATTAAGGAATGAAAAATATGAAGATAAGGGCTTCCGCTCGTAAAATTTGTGAAAAATGTCGACTAATACGTCGACGGGGACGAATTCTAATAATTTGCTCCAACCCGAGACATAAACAAAGACAAGGATAATTTTTCTAAGCGGAGACTCTCTAAAGGATCCGATATACAAATAATCTATTTTGACACGAAATGGATATATCCATAGACCTCAGACTTCATTTTTGAGATGATAAAATATGGCAAAACTTTTACCAAGAATTGGTTCCCGCAAGAATGGACGTATTAGTTCACGTAAAAATGCACGTAAAATTCCTAAGGGAGTTATTCATGTCCAAGCAAGTTTCAACAATACTATTGTGACCGTTACAGATGTACGAGGTCGGGTGATCTCTTGGTCCTCCGCAGGCGCTTGTGGATTCAGGGGCACAAGAAGAGGGACGCCATTTGCTGCTCAAACTGCAGCAGGAAATGCTATTCGGACCGTAGTGGATCAAGGTATGCAACGAGCAGAAGTCATGATAAAGGGTCCTGGTCTAGGAAGAGATGCGGCATTAAGAGCTATTCGTAGAAGTGGTATACTATTAAGTTTCGTCCGGGATGTAACCCCTATGCCACATAATGGCTGCAGGCCTCCTAAAAAAAGACGTGTGTAAGAATAAACATTGAAGAAATTTCAAGAGAAATAAATAATTCAATGATTTGATCAAAAAAAAAGAATATTATTATGGTTCGAGAGAAAGTAAGAATATCTACTCGGACACTACAGTGGAAGTGTGTTGAATCAAGAGCTGACAGTAAGCGTCTTTATTATGGACGTTTTATTCTGTCTCCACTTATGAAAGGTCAAGCCGACACAATAGGCATTGCGATGCGAAGAGCTTTGCTTGGAG